AAACTTATAAAGTTCTTCTGTCAAACCCTGATCAATGAACCTACAAAATCCTTCAAATTGGATCTGATTAAATCCAGGTATTGTAGACATTGCCTCATTTACATCCCCGAGCATTTTGAATTTCCCATTTATCAAAAAATCCCACTTAGTAAGTACATTCTTCATTGAATTAGATCGACGATCTAGCACTGATGGAATTTCTATTCTGTTTACTGAATTACATGAAATTTTACCCAACTCCATATTTGGAATAAAATGTATGAACTACGTATGAACGGAGGAATAAAGAGAATTTTCTATTTAAATTGGAAGTTGCAATAGATCTAAATGGAAAGGAATTTAGAAAACAGTCCTAGAAACAGAATTCTGTCACTTAGACTTATTAAAGTCATAGGATTTGCTATCGAATAGCAAAACAAAAATCAAATGATTTTAATTATACCATTATTATGATATTACATATTTGATATAATATTACGTATTTGGTTACATATTTGAATTTGAGAAAAAATAAAAGGATTCGGTATTGGGGAGATAAAACCAAAGACACAAAAATGAGAAACAATATAGAATCCATTTTTTAGCACTTAACCGCCTTTATGGTATGTTAGGGATTTCGTTGTTCAAAAAAAAACGATTCGCAGAGAAGAGAGACGTTTGTACTTTAACGGATTTTTTTTGAGTACAATATGATTTGAAGTGTATAACAAGGGGTGCATTTATTAAACAAGTATGCAGATAGTTAGAATATCCGACTTCTCTTTTATTGCCGGTTCCATTCGGGACAGCCGAGGTCGTGCTTTATCAAAAGTTCTATTCAATCCAAAATTGAAGTGAAGTAAGAAAATTTGATGATAATTCCCTATCGACAACATATCTAAAAAATAGATATATGTGTAACAATTTATGTTCCGGGGTTTACATATACTCATATGTTTTGTTATAATTGAAATTGAGAAGGATTTTTTGATTGAAAAAAAATCAATACTGATTAGTTCTGTCTCAATTTGTATTTTCTTATGTCATTAGGAAAACACAATTTGAGATTAAAATCCCAGAATCGTTCATGAATTCCAAGTAAGTAAATAGTTAATGGTTCAAATTTGTCGACTGAAAATTCACATTTTATTTTTTAATAGAAAAGCGAGAGAATGTTTTTAGCATTGTGGAGTTTCAGATACTATCCAATCAATCAGGGGATGGATCAAATCCAAAACAAAAGGGGTGTTTCCGTTAGGAAAAGTTTTAAGGAAAACGGGAGTCAAAATGCAAGTACAATAAAAATTCAGTAATCCGGGAAAAATTTCCTCCATTTTGGATCATTTTGGCGGCATGGCCGAGTGGTAAGGCGGGGGACTGCAAATCCTTTTTCCCCAGTTCAAATCCGGGTGTCGCCTGATCAACAAAAAACTCGAACTCTCTTCTTCTCTTCTGTTCTGCTGATCTAACTCGCAGAATTCTTCCCTAGTAGAAGCAGAGGAAACAAACTGTTGAGAATTCTAAGCATGTGGTCTGAAGGTTTTCTAAAAAAAAGCTTGTGAATCCTCTTTCGCATCTAGGATTCAAGGAAATATTCGGTAGAGGGGCTATCAAGACTTCACGACTGCGCTCTATTACTAAGGGGTAAGTGTCTAATGACTATTAATTGAATCAGATTTCCTATCAGGCTCTCCAATCTGATTCAATTAATAGTTTTGGAAAGGGGCGGAAGTTGCTTTATATACGACGGACTCGCGAGAATCTCTGAGCGTTCAGGTATCTAATCAATATTAGATTAAATGGATAATTGACCTTTCTAGAAAAAGGAGGAAAAAGACAGAATTCATTTTCGGCAACCCCTAGGAAAACCCCCTGTTTCACAGCGATAATTGGGAAAAGGGGTACCAATTATATCAAATGGAGAAATAGAGGTCTGTAATAGATAGTGATTTCTCTTTTTTAGTGATTTCTCCTTTTCTATTTTTACTTATCAAGGTCAACAAAATAAAAAAAGAATAGGCCTTATTATTCTTATTGTTAATTGTTCCATGTTGCCATTCCTTTGGGATGTTACTACGTATTTTTTTTCTTGTGTTTAATCTTTCCCGATTAGAAATCATAATTGATTTCTTGGATTGGTTTATCAACGGTATTCGGTCAGAATCCTTTTTTGACTCTCCACCATGGATTCCACTATTATTAGTGAGGAATAATGGAATAATTCCTTCGTATTTATAGAGATAGGGGACATAATTCGCATGGATATAGTAAGTCTCGCTTGGGCTGCTTTAATGGTAGTGTTTACATTTTCCCTTTCACTCGTAGTGTGGGGAAGAAGTGGGCTCTAGAAGTACTACTAATTTAATTGAGTTGAGGAATCAAACCGTATCAATTGTTTTATAGATCGTTCTGCGACACGCTTTGAACTAAAATCTCTCGATTTCGAATACCGTTGAAGTCCAATGGAGTAATCTATGATATGAATCATATCATACTCTTTCAATCAAAGAGATATTGCAGCGACTCCTGTGTTTCTATTTCGACAAAAAAGGGATTCAGAGGGTTATAAATTTATTACAACCAAAAATTCTTCCGAAATTTGCTATTGCAATCAATGGAATGGGCTCTTACTATCTTTATAGATAGATACTGAGGAAGACCGGAACCTTTTTTTATTTCCTTCTCTCTTTACTGTTCAACGAAAAAGTCGTTTTGTTAAGTGTATACGCACTTTCTATGAGAAATGAGATAGAGATAGTGGTTGTCTAACAAAAGACTATGCAACAATAAGATCTTGCCTTGGGCGAGTCACATATTGGGCATTTTCCGCTTGGTTTCTAATTTTAGATTTTAGAAAGGCTATTTATGCTTTATCGACTTATTTCATATCATGTTTCGGGCGTTAAAAATAGGTTCGGTTTCCTCTTACTTATTAGTAAAAGGAAAGGAATTAGAATCCTAAGATAAGATTATTTCAGATTGATCGGAACAAATAGATATAGCAAATTGGGTGTTATGTCAATTCCATACAATATATGGAATTCATATACATATAGATATGAAAAGAATATTGTAGGTTGATCTACAGAAACTTAAGTTATTCGAAATTACACCTTTATAGACTAAGAGATAGATAGTATGTATGGTAAGAAAGAAATAGATGAATCTTTCTTACCATACATACTATCTCTTAGAATACTTAGAATTCTGCCAATTCTAGTCCGCTCATTTCATTTAAGTTAAAAGAATCCTTTTAATTTGACTTCGCAAATTCTTGATAAGAACTCAGAAGGAAAGTTTCATTCAAATGAATTTTGTAATTCAATTGAATTAATCATTTTGACTGACTGTTTTTACGTAAATGATAAGTAGAAAAGCGGTAGGAACTAGAATGAATAATGCAGTAGCAATAAATGCAAGAATATTTACTTCCATAATCTCATCGGTTTTTTTACTTCGCAATAACTCGGGATTTAATCCCCTAGAGATGAAAAATCTTTCGTCTGTAAATTCAATGACTGAATTACCTCTCGATGCTATTGAATCGGATCAATATCATGAATAACAATATCTGATCTATCAAATCAATTCGTCGTCGAGACTTGAATAGTATAACATGGGAAATTCTTTTATCCATACCAATCCAAATTAGGATTCCTGACTCAATCAATCCAAAATTGTTTTAGTTATTATCCATTTCCTTATTTTTTTCACCTACCTTGTGCCTTCCTTGTACAATCATCTGATGAAGGATCGATCGCCAGATTGCCTTTCCACTTTGATTAGTCACATAGTTACAAACCTAAACATAAACAAACAATAAAAGCGAAATGGAAAAAAAGAGTTAAGTTCTAAACTCCCCCCCTTTTTTTACTGTGATTTTTTGGAAGATAAAGAGTTTTGATAAAGATGAGGCCATACAAAAGATCTAATATTCATCAAATGAACTATTTTTGGGATGGGGATTTCTTTGATGTACTCTAAAAATTAAAACAAAATGGAAAAATAGGAAAGAAATTGAAATGAAAGTATGCCCCCCGACACCCTTTACTAGTTCATAGTAAAAGGAAAAATGAATTGATGCATTTATTGGATATTGGATCCGTCGGGACTGGCGGGGCTCGAACCCGCAGCTTCCGCCTTGACAGGGCGGTGCTCTGACCAATTGAACTACAATCCCAGGGAAATAAGGGATCTAGCAGAAAATTTGATTATTTTTTTTCTTCGTGTGGGGTATTTCTAAAGGACGTGTGGGGTATTTCTAAAGGATAAGGGATCTCATGGTAGATTGGCAAATTATTGGGCCGAGCTGGATTTGAACCAGCGTAGACATATTGCCAACGAATTTACAGTCCGTCCCCATTAACCACTCGGGCATCGACCCAGGAAGAATCAATTTGAGGCTTATTGGTAATCCATGATCAACTTCCTTTCGTAGTACCCTACCCCCAGGGGAATTCGAATCCCCGCTGCCTCCTTGAAAGAGAGATGTCCTAAACCGCTAGACGATGGGGGCCGACTTGCCCAACCGCCCTCATACTATCATCATAGTATGATCAGTTTTTTGAAATTGTCAATATAACGGAATGATTAGATCTGAGGGATCTTTCTGTTTTTCAGAATTGTATAGAATTTTTGTTTTGGATTCGTCATTCATGAATGGTTCATTAGAATCGACATTCTCTATATAAATCTACTAAAATATATCTAGTAAGCGGGATCAAGAAGTTATCAAAATTTGATCTAAGACTTTAGTCCAATATAATCTCTTTATCACATGATTTGAACATGATTTGATGAAATCTCTTGAAATTTTTTTATGTCGAATTGGCAAGTGTACATGTCTGTTATGTATAAATCAAGTGAATTTTATTTTGATAAAGATCATCTCAATAAACGAAATTAGGGCCGGTCGTGAAACACCTCATTTTACCCTAGACTTGCTAGATAAATCCAGTTGATTATTTTAAAAACAGACACTGTCCACTATAGGTCTACTGCATATACTTATATATATATAA